GGGGTTTGCAGCGATAACTTGGTATATCTACTATACGACCATTGACTAAAATATGTCTATGGTTAACCAATTGACGGGCTCCAGGAATAGTCGGAGCCATACCCAATCGAAAAAGGATGTTATCCAAGCGCATTTCAAGTAATTGGAGTAAAACCTGACCTGTTGACCCCTTGGCTTTGCCGGCGATACGAACGTATTTAAGTAATTGTCGTTCTGTAAGACCATAATGAAAACGCAACTTTTGTTTTTCTTCTAGACGAATACGATATTGAGATTTTTTACCGGAACGTGATTGGTTTCTAAGATCACTTCCGGCTCTAGGCCTTTTATTAGTTAATCCCGGTAAAGCTCCCAGGCGGCGTATTTTTTTGAAACGAGGTCCCCGGTAACGCGACATAAAGACTCCTTATTCTTATTTATATTGAATTCTTATTGATGAAATTTCATTTTACAGAATAAACCTAAACTAAAACTGAACTAAATGATAAATGAAGCGAAGTTTACGGAAGTAGTGTACTTGTACTCTAAAGAATAATTAGATGAATAAATATCCAGACCTTTCTATTCTATATATATTCTATATATATTCTATATAAAGATTCTATATAGATAAAAAATAGATAAAAGGGATTCTTTTCATGGCATAGTTGTAAGTTCCTATAAGATAAAAAATCTATTTTTCAATATTATTTGATTTTGATTTCGGATTTCAAAAGGGCATTCTCAATCATGTAAAAACTCGAAGAAAATAAATAGAGAAAAGCCGGCTATCGGAATCGAACCGATGACCATCGCATTACAAATGCGATGCTCTAACCTCTGAGCTAAGCAGGCTCACATAAGATAAATTATACCTGCATAGGGATTCAATAAACTATTGTTAGCTATTAATTAATATACTTATATTTGCATTCTTGGCGATTCCTATTAGCTAGTCATAATGAATATGACTATCGAAAAAATAGAATATAGAATTGAAAGGAAATATTCAATACTCATACCTACCATAGATCATAGAATATAACGATTAATCTATCGATATATAATTTGAGTTTTTTTCTCACATCACAATTATATAGTACAATTCTATAGTATAGCATTTAATATTAAAAAATATTTGATTCGATCTATTTTTAGATTAAATCATTTTCGTTTTTGCTTTCAAATGATATTTGAAAGTCTTTTTATTACACTTATATATTTTATTTCATATCATCATATATATCTTTTTTATTTCTAAATGGAATTATTTGTTTTAAATAATTAGAAATTATTGCGCTTTGATTCGTAAAGATGGAAGCTCAGACGAAAAAAAGAATCGACCGTTCAAGTATTCCAAATTGCATGGGAAAAACGAGCAGAAGAGAGACATATATACGTGGTATATCTCCATCTATATTGAATTGCAGATACAGAAATGATAGAATCGTTTCTGATTGGACCAAATGCGGGTGCGGGTTTCCTATAGAATATGAAAGAAGATAGCCAAGAAATCAAAGAGGAGAAAAACTTTTTCGAGATAGGAATCAGTATTTAATGAATTCAACGGTTCCAGCAGAAATGAAATAAAAAAGAGAACGACATCTCAATAAAAATGAGATCCTAATCTCAAAACAAAAAGGGGATATGGCGAAATTGGTAGACGCTGCGGACTTAATTGGATTGAGCCTTGGTATGGAAACCTACTAAGTGAGAACTTTCAAATTCAGAGAAACCCCGGAATTAATAAAAATGGGCAATCCTGAGCCAAATCCTATTTTACAAAAACTTTACAAAAACAAACAAAGGCCCAGAAGGTGAAAAAAGGATAGGTGCAGAGACTCAATGGAAGTTGTTCTAACAAATGGAATTGACTGTGTTGCATTGGTAGAGGAATCCTTCCATTGAAACTTCCGAAAATATGAAGGATATACGTATATACATACGTATATACGTACTGAAATACTCTATCAAATGATTAATGACGACCTTAATCTGTATTTTTCTATGAAAAAGGGAAAAATTGTTGTGAATCGATTCCATATTGAAGAAAGAATCGAATATTCATTGATCAAAGCATTCACCACACAGTCTGATAGTTCTTTTGCAGAACTAATTAATCGGACGAGAATAAAGATAGAGTCCCATTCTACATGTCAATACCGGCAACAATGAAATTTATAGTAAGAGGAAAATCCGTTGACTTTAAAAATCGTGAGGGTTCAAGTCCCTCTATCCCCAAAAAACCCATTTGACTCCTTAACTATTAACTATTTATCTTATCTTTTTTTTCGTTAGTAGTTCAAATTCGTTATCTTTCTTATTCACCCTACTCTTTTACAAACCGATCCGAGAGAAAGATTTGTCTCTTATGACAAGTCTTGTGATATATGATACATGTACAAATGACCGTCTTTGACCAAAGACTCCCCATTTGAACGAGTCATGGTCGATATCATTATTCATACTGAAGCTGACAAAGTCTTCCTTTTTTGAAGATCCAAGAAATTCTAGCACCTGG